TGTATTCGCTCAATAAAAGTTCTAAAAGAAGTTAATCGTAAATAAGAAGATTGTTTACGAATAATCACTAATAAAATTTCGAACTCAAATACATAAGAATTGTATAGGAACCAAAAGAATCTTTTATTTTCTTTCGAAAAAACATAAATAGATTTCTTCTGAGTAATGGGGAGATTATACCAATTATGGTATTCGTGAAGAAAGAATTGCAATAAGTGTAAAAAGGGAACATCTTGGATCCAGCACTGAAGGATTTGAACCGAGATTTCCATATGGATGAAATGAGGTATTAGCATATCTAAAACATAATTTAAATGCGATAATTTGTCCTCTAAAAAAGGAAAAATTGAATGAATTGATCGTAAATTATGATATTTTGGTATTTCTTTTTTTTCGAAATCTAAATAAGATACTAATCGCAAGGAAAATGGAATTTCCACAATAATTGCAAAACTTTCTGATATAATCAGAGAATAAAAACGAGAATAAAAAAAATTTTTGTGGATGTGCCCAACAAATAAATTTTGGTTAGAATAATTAACCGAAGAAATCAAATAATTTTTTTTATAGATTCGAGTAATTAAACGTTTTACAAGTGATAAACTAGATTTATTATCATAACTAAAAACTTCGACGGGTTCATAAAAAATCAAACCATTTAAACCATGATCATGAGCAAGTGCATAAATATACTCCTGAAAGAGTAACGGATATAGGAAATATTGTTGCCAAGATCTACCTTTTTCTAAATATCCCTGCAATTCTTCCATTGACTTCAATTTCTACTTGAACCAGAAACAATAGGTATTTCTTGTATTATCAAATTCTACATAGTGCAATACGGTCAGAACAGAGTATCTATTAAAATATATATATATACCCCGGAGAATCCAATCAACAGATCTTTTTCCTTCTATCCAATGGGCCAAAGATAAAAAATCTTTTATTTTTGCAACCCGATCGCTCTTTTGACTTTGGAAATTTTTTTTTTGTCAGTATACTGTTTCTTCTACACATTAGTTTCCAATCCATAATAGAAAATAGTTAGGATTTTTTTATTTTGATTCTAAAAAAAAAAAGAATCAAAGGTCTATTCACAGGAGACCCCTTCCCCACATCAGGCACTAAGTTATTTTTAACGTTTAATTAGATCGGGAAATTATTCAAATTAAGAATAGAAGCTCGTTGCTTTTTTTACCAGAATTAGAGCCATAGAGCTCTATCCATTTATTCACTAGACCAAACTATAACTGTGAATTTCTTAAAAGAAAAAAAAACAAGAAAGAATATAATAAGAAATTCACAAAATAAAAGTGGAATTTCATTTTTTCTTATTATTTTATTACGACATGCGGTTTTTTCCATCCATTACCTTTCAGGATCAGTCGTGGTCTTATAGACTCTACCAAAAGTCTGGACGAGTTCGTTACTTCATCCAAATGTGTAAAAAACCAGAATCGCACTTAAAAGCCGAGTACTCTACCATTGAGTTAGCAACCCAGATAAATACGTATATACAAGCGGAAAAATGGAATTGAACTATAACAACTACGTAAAAACATTGAATTTGGAATTCAAAATAAATAGAAAGGAAAGATTGGATAATCAATTAAACAAAATAGCAAAGTAGATCGGATTAAATTAAAGACAGATAAAAAAAAATGTAAAAATTTACATTTTAAAGACTACCTCCCCTCTTTTTTTATAATTTTATAAAAGAGAAAAATTTGAGATTTTCGTTAAAAAAATATATCTTGTGTAACAAAAGGAAAAACCCATAAGATCGGAATAAACAGATCTATTTATCTACGATCAAATTATATTTGTTCGACACACCATTGTCAATATGAATAAATTGTTGAGAAATGAAATAAAAAAAAAATGACAAAAAATAAGGATTTGTGTTGGATTGGCACAACAAGAAATATGGTAAATATAAAAATTATAGAACAAGAAAAGAGCAAATTTTGAGTAAATAATTACCCCACAAATGTATACATACTAGTTACATTTCTTTTTTAGAAATATTTTTTTATAAAGCTTTTTCTTTAAAAAATTCTGCTTTTCTTAAAATATCATGAACAGTTCTTGTAGGTTGAGCACCTTTTTCAAGGAAATAACGAATAGCAGGAACGTTTAAATAAGTTTGATTTTGTATTGGATCATAAAAACCCACCTTTCGAAGATCTCTTCCTTCTCGTCGGGATCGAACATCAATTGCAACGATTTGATAGGTCGCTCATTGGGATAGATATAAATAAATAACCCCCCCTAGAAACGTATATGAGGTTTTCTCCTCATACGGCTCGAGAAAAAATGATTCTAATATTTATGTATATAATGTAAAATCAAACATATTAAAATTAAAAAATTTATGAATTAAACTATGATTTAAGTTTTTTTTTGTTCTTAACTTACATAAAAAAAAAAAGAAAAAATTAAATATCATTCATACTCATAACTCAAGTTGGGTAATTCTGAAAAAGTCCGAAGGTAAATACTTCGGCATTTATTGAGTCGTCTCTAATCTCTTTTGTTTGTTTCGTCTCAAATCTTTTTTTAGTCCCCATCATTATCATTATACTAAAAAAAAACATTGAGACAATTGAAAATAGTGTTTACTTGTTTCGGAATTCTTTCTCTTTGCTTTTTAAAATCATTAGGTTTAGACATTACTTCGGTGATCCTTACCCCCCCCTTTTTTTTTTCAAAATGGCAGCAACATACCTTTTTTTTTGTTATTTCTTTCTATGAAAAGATAATATGAACGATTTTTTCCTTTGTAATATAATATAAAAAAAATAGAAAAAAATTTATTTATTTCATTTCAAACTTGTTAGACTTTGAATCCTTCAATTTGAAATTTGAATTTCTCTATTGAGGATATACTTACAAAGTAGTCTAATTTATTAATTGTTACTAACCCTAGATTCGCCCCCCCGATAACTGAATCAATATGTTTTACTCGAGCTCCATCATGTACTATTCTGTTCCTATTTACCAACCCAATACAAATTAGGTTCCTAACAGGAACAGAACAAACTAAGTCGATTCAAGAGCATCTTCATTCCTATAGAAAATGGCGGATGTAAGAATCCACAGTGAATTAGGTCCTTCAAGTCGCACGTTGCTTTCTACCACATCGTTTTAAACGAAGTTTTACCATAACATTCCTCTCATTATTTAATTTTATTTTGAACCGGTATGGAATTGATTCAATATGGAATCATGAATAGTCATTAGCTCAATGATACATAATATTTTTTATGTATGTATCTATGGAGAGGTAAATAATTATCTGGAAAAAGTCTTATATTATAAAGGATTTAAGTTATTTCGCCCCTCTATCCTATGGGGTGAAAGAAATTTTGAAAAAAGAAAAATAAACGGATTTACTTAAATCTAATTAAAATATTTAGCAATCATTCGGGATGTTAAATTATGAAAATTCAAAAATTCTTCTCGAACAAATAAACTCGAAATCTCAAAAGAACGGCCCTATAGGTTTTTTCGGAATAAAATCAGTTATTAACAAAATATAAGCTATCCCAATAACTCGAAAAAGTCATAAGTTTCTCTCTATCTATAATATAGATTTCTCCGAGTACTCAGGTTCATAAAAAAGAGTTTTCTATTTCATGCTCATGAAATAGAAAAGGTCTCGTGTAAGGTATAAAGTAAAATTGCATTCGGTATTCTTTCAGATGAAAAAAAGATTAGAATCAAGAATCTAATCTTTTCGTATGCATCATATACAACAAAAATTGGTTACCGGGGGTAACCATGTATATTTAAAGAATCACAGACCTTTTTGACTTAATCAAAGAACTGCTGTTGCTGAAATACAACAATATATACATAGGGCAGGGTTTGTTCATTTTATACAAACAGATTTTATTTTACTTCAGGTTCAAAAATCTTTTCGCCAATTACATAATTACATTAAAGTAAAGCAAATGGAATATAAGAATTTCCATCTATTTAATATTAATAGATACATTACGTTAATTTCTAATTATTCATTTGAATAAGATAAAAAAGGAGGATACGGAGCAATTTGGTTTGACTTTTTTTACCGGCAAGAAAAGAAGAAAATTCATACCAAAAACCACGTAATCTTTAGTCCCCATGTACAGTATGTAAGGTACACACTTTTCTTTAGGCTTTTTTTCCTTGCGTTGGGGAATTGAATATAAAAGGATCTTTTTTTCTATTTCAATTCGGAATTACATAATGCGAGAATTCACATTTCATGGAACAAAGAGTTTCCCTAAGTAACTTACTTCAATATGACTATTTAAATAGTAGTCTATGAAGGGTAATGATATACCCCAAAATTGTTTTCAATTTCGAATTCAATGAAATATCTTTATTTCTACCCGGACACTCAATCGCATTTGTGATAAACTAAATGAAAAAAGTTTAATTCTTATAGAAAAATCAGAACAAAAGGTGAAATCACATTATATGATATCCGAGATTAAAGAAAAAAAATTCCAAGCTAAAAGAGAAATTTGTTAAAGAGAAGAATCTTTCCTTTATTATAGAGACACTCTGGGACGGAAGGATTCGAACCTCCGAATAACGGGACCAAAACCCGTTGCCTTACCACTTGGCCACGCCCCATTTCTATTTCAAATTTATCTTCGATACTAATAAACACTAATATTAGTCGTTCGTCAATCCCAACTCAAATACATATGAAATAATATACTGCTAGGATTCAACACATGGAAATATAGAAAAAATGATTGATCATTCCATAAAATTCAATTAAGATATTGTATGAAACTCAAATTCCTTGTATTCTCATTTGAGAATGAAAGGGAAGATTTTTGATTTGAGAGTGTTTGAGAAACAAGAAGGTTTTTTGACCCACCTTTTTATTTTTCCCTCATAAAAAGAACTCAATCAAAATCTAATTTTCTAATCTACAAGAATGAAATGTTTGTTATGCTTAATATCTTTAGTTTAATCTGTATCTGTCTTAATTCTACCCTTTATTCGAGTAGTTTTTTATTGGGCAAATTGCCCGAGGCTTATGCCTTTTTCAATCCTATCATAGATGTCATGCCTGTCATACCTGTACTATTTTTGCTCTTAGCCTTTGTTTGGCAAGCTGCTGTAAGTTTTCGATAAAATCTTTAATGCTCCAAAAAATTCATGATTTATCCGAAACAAATTTTCTATAAATTTATAAGATCTTATAAATTTAACATTCTGAATCCCCCATTCGAAAATAGAAATTCTTGTATTATATTGAATAACCGCGCGGTGATAAATTTTGATCAACTTATTTCCTCGTTCTGACTTTTCAGTAAACAAGGACTTTCTAAAGATCCCACAATACCAAAGAATGGATATGACCAAAAATTTTTGGTATTTTTTGTAATGAAGGAATCGGAATCTTGCTTTTCTTATTATTCTTATTATTATTACATTACAAAAAAAAAATTCGTAAAAATTCACTTTTTCAAGAAATTCACTTCATTTTTTTTCTTTTTGGTTTATTTTGGGGATGTTATGTCAACATAGTGTATGTGATAAAAAATAGGCAATCTATTTCCCTTTTCAAAAAAAAATCTTGGAGATTGTGCAATGCTTACTCTCAAACTCTTTGTTTACACAGTAGTAATATTTTTTGTTTCTCTCTTCATCTTTGGATTCTTATCTAATGATCCGGGCCGCAATCCTGGCCGTGAGGAATAAAAAAATAAGATTTTGAAAGTCTGAAGCGATCGGGGGGAGCGGAGAGAGAGGGATTCGAACCCTCGGTACAAATAACTCGTACAACGGATTAGCAATCTGCCGCTTTAGTCCACTCAGCCATCTCTCCCAATGCAAATTGAAAATTTTTTATGTGATGTGATATGCGAAGTAAAAAAGATTGAAATTGAAAAAGCACGTTTTTCTTTATTTTTTTATTAAAATAATCTTATTATATAAGTATTATAAATTCTAATTAGAATATAAGAATAAACTAACAGTAATGTAATAGAAATATAGTAATATAGATATATTCTATATAAATATATTACTATTAAACTAGATAAAAGATTTATTTATTTGATTAGTAATTCAATTTAGATAATGTAATTATTCGACACAAATATCTTATATTCAATAGAATAGATATAGAAAGAATAGATATAGAAAAACCTTACTTCCTTGATTTTCATTTTGTAAAAAAGGTCCATTCCCCCGGCCTGGTTAAGTACTGGCCGGGCTATTACATTACTTCTGATGAATCATAGATCAAATGATTTCATTTTTTATTTTTATTATATCAAATCAAAGATACTTGTTATTGAAGTAAGAATAAAGACAATTTGCATGTCCATTTTAAGTGTAATTTCTTAGTATTATTAATATTAATATACTACTATAGAATAGAGTATAGAAGTATATGAAGAATAGACTATAGAATATGAAAATGAAAGAATATTCAAATTCTTCAATTTTTATTTTTTATTAATTTAGTATTAAGTAGTATTTTGAATTTTGAGTCTTTTTTCTCAATTTAGTTAATTATTTAACTGGAAAAAAACACATACAGATATTAAACAATATAATATCAAAAATGAAACACACATATGTTATAACATATATAACATAACTCGTTTATTTGTTCAAGGGACATTGAACATTTTAGATCCAATTAATCCGAATTCAAATTCAAAAATCCGTCAGTTGGGGGATAAAGTAAAAAAAAATGAGGAATTCGTCGTTGTTATAGTCCAGCTTCGCTAATTCCTCCAATTTGGGACTGTCAGTAATGACTTATAACAAGTTAAAAATGAGACTTTTTGCTTTATCTTTATTATATTATTTGGTTATTTTAAAAAACTTTCTGTACTTCGCCTTCAAGGACCCCCGGTCCGGGTGGATGAAGTGTCAACGCTCAAGTTTTAATGAGTCTGATTAAGATAGCATCTTATTCCTTTGTTCGACAAAAGGTATATTCATATATAATAATAAATATGAAGCGGGTATAGTTTAGTGGTAAAAGTGTGATTCGTTCAATTAATAACTTAAAAAGTTAAGGGGTCTTTCGGGTTTTCATATTCCGATCAAAAAAAACTTTATTTCCTGAAAAGAATTTAATCCTTTTCCCCTCAATAGTATATTTGAGGAAAAATAGAAATTCTCACGATTTGTATCCAAAGTTCAATTGAAATTGAATAAAAGGATTTTAGAGTTACGAAGCATAATAAAAAAAATTGGATCAAATCTTCCAATTTAAATTAATAAGTAAAGGATCTATGGATGAAGATAAAAAACATAAGTGAATTTCCAATCGTAACTAGATCTTTCATTTTTGTCTTGTAAAGGTAAGTTTGTCTTGTAAAGGTAAGTTTGTCTTGTAAAGGTAAGATTAAAGCCAAATAGCTAGAAAATGGTGGTTTTGGTTTACTAAAACCATCAGCATATTATTTTAGCTCGGTGGAAACTAAATTAAATTCTTTTCCTCAGGATCCCTCGAGTGGAACTAGGGAACGA